TATTCATATATGTAGTAAAAGAACATATCTAATTTAGCTCTTTCATGCCTATTCTAACTAGTTATTTTGGTTTTTTACTGGCTGCTTCAACTATAACCCCAGCTCTATTTATTGGTTTGAACAAGATACGACTTATTTGAAATGAATGAAATTCAATAAACATGAAACATAAACAATTTACAAAAATCAAAGCCTCTCAGAATATTTCATTTCAGGTATTCTATGGTTCCTTCCCGCGTCAATTGCCAATTCCTGGTCATTGAGATTCACGGATAATTCAGATTAATATTTAGAGATAGATCTTACCTCTCTTTTTATTCCCTAAAACAAATCAAAATGATTGAAGTTTTTCTATTTGGAATCGTCTTAGGTCTAATTCCTATTACTTTAACAGGTTTATTTGTAACTGCATATTTACAATACAGACGCGGTGATCAGTTGGACCTTTGATTGAGTAACATCTCTTTTTTTGATTGACCTCCTCCTTGTAGGAGGTCAATTTTCAGTTGCAATTATACTTTGTTTTGTGAAATTATTTCGTTATAATTCGACATAACATAAACGGAATCACGCTCTGTAGGATTTGAACCTACGACATCGGGTTTTGGAGACCCGCGTTCTACCGAACTGAACTAAGAGCGCTTTCTTATATCCTATAACAGTAGATACAATTGTAAAGAAAAGGATTTTTTTACCCCCGGTTTTATTGTGTACATATAGTATGTAAAAATGAAAAATTATGTCCAAAAATTACCGATCTTATTCAATGAATACCTCGTAACTGTCCATAGGAGAAAGAATAGGTAGGGATGACAGGATTTGAACCCGTGACATTTTGTACCCAAAACAAACGCGCTACCAAGCTGCGCTACATCCCTTTTTAAAATTGTTGTACAGTGTCATTGTATAAAATCCATGTCTTTTTTCCACATCCTTCTTTTTTGCTCTATCTATCTATATAGGTAGAGAATGTTCTTGTCATTTTTTTTAGTTAGTTAGTAATTCCTAATTTCATTTCAAGCAAAAACAAATGATCTTGAACTAAAAGATCGGGTTATCTATTATCTATGTATTAGAATATCGAACTAGGACTATATATGTATTACAATATACAATACAAATAAAGAATTAAAATAAATACGAAAAAAAAAAAAAAATAGAAACTAAAATAAGAAGGAGGATTTTCAATGCGAGATATAAAAACATATCTCTCAACGGCACCTGTGCTAACCACTCTATGGTTTGGGTCTTTAGCAGGTCTATTGATAGAAATTAATCGTTTATTTCCAGATGCCTTGTCATTCCCCTTTTTTTCATCCTGATTGAATTCTTGTATTGATCTATGAAGAAATGAAGAATATTTGAGATACAATTCTACGTAACATAGATCCAATTTCGCTCCCTTTTTCTTTCCTTTCCTAAAAAAAAAAAGAAAGAGTGTATCGAACCTCAGTCAAAATACAGTGAATCTACGATAGAATTTGGGAGAAAAAAAGTGAAAATGTGGATCCAGTCTAGGGGCAGTTCTACAAAATTCTAACATAGAAAGAAAAAAATACTGAGATTAGGATAGGAATAATTCCTAGTTAGAAAAAATTGTATTAATTAATTATTATGATATTCTTAATATTCTTCTATTAATGAAATAGTTATACTAATTCATAGTAATTCTATTTTAGATTATAGTACTTTGAAGTCATTCAAATTCTAATAATTTGAAAAAGAAAATATTTATGAATTCCATTTTTAGTTAGTAACTTTTCTTAATACAGATATAGAATATAGATTCTATTTTTATTTTCTTTGGTTCGGGTCAAAAAGAAAATGAAGAGAGTTCTAAAGTGAAGTCGATCCAAAAGAAAAAGGAGGTTCATGGATCATGGATAAGGGTAAAGATATAAGAATTCTAGTTATTTTGGAATGTACCTGTTGTGTTCAAAAGGGTGTCAATAAAGAATCGCCGGGCATTTCTAGATATATAACTCAAAAGAATCGACACAATACACCCAATCGGTTAGAATTGAGAAAATTTTGTCAATATTGTAAAAAGTATACGATTCATGGGGAAATAAAAAAATAGATGGAATGTCATGCGTGTGTGATTTTTCCAAGTAGCGGGAACAGTAAGAACTTTACATCTTAACATATATAATACAAACCAAATTCTATTTTGGTCGAATATTAAATGAATAATGAATAAGAAAAAAATCTAATTCTATTTTCTAGATTATTTTATATATAAGGAATAAACAAACAAGGGATAAGCAAACCATGGATAAATCCAAACAACCTTTTCGTAAATCCAAGCGATCTTTTCGTAGGCGTTTACCCCCAATCGGATCGGGGGATCGAATCGATTATAGAAACATGAGTTTAATTAGTCGATTTCTTAGTGAACAAGGAAAAATCTTATCTAGACGGGCGAATAGGTTGACCTTGAAACAACAACGATTAATTACTATCGCTATAAAACAAGCTCGTATTTTATCTTCGTTACCTTTTCGTAATAATGAGAAACAATTGGAGAGAGTGGAGTCGATCCCTAGAACTACTGGTCCTAGAACCAAAAAGAAATAGATATAGATATACTCCTCAAAACTCCAATTGGAACTCAAGCTTAATGTTTTGCTCGGAAAAACTAGAATCCAGATTTGATTCTTTTATTATAAAAAAGGAAAAATGGTGAAGAAATCTTTTTTCTTGAAAGATGTTCGTTTATTCCTACTACTCAAATCTTAATTTCTTTTTCTTCTATCTTCCCGGAGTCCATTCTCCGGGAAATCCTTTTTCAATCATTCTTGTTTCCCATATCGTATAATAGATTCTATTAATATTCCTTTATTTTATTTGTATTTTATTTTTGATTGGTGGTTTTATTTGAAATAATATCAAAACAATTCTTATTTGATAGGGCTATTTGCGCAAGTATTTTACGATTCAGAAGCAATTGTCTCTTGTACAGATTGTGGATGAATAGGCTATAACTATAGAATAACCTATCCTCACGAGTTACCGCATTTATCCGAGTGATCCACAAACGACGAAAATCTCTCTTTTTCCTGCTCCTATCTCGATGAGAGGAAACCAAAGCTCTCATTCTTTGTTGAGTAGTCGTTCGAGTAAGTCTTGAATGAGCCCCTATAAAGGTTGATGCAAATAAACGAATTTTTTTTCGACGTCTCCGAGCTGTATATCCTCGTTTAACTCTGGTCATTGAATCAAATGAAACTTTCTTGAATAACTAATTGATTTCTCTTCTTTCAGTCATCCTTTTCCTCCGGTCAATTAATAACAAAACGGATTCTTCCGATATATAAAATATAAATTCCAATGGCTTTTGCGACTATGACCTTCCCGACCACGATTTTTTCTTTCTTCAAGGTATCTCGCCTGTAAATAAGAAATTCGACTGCTACTAAATAAAAAATAATAGTGGGTTTCCTCGTTTCTATGGCAACTTCTGAAACGGTGAGGTCCTCTCTATACACCGGAGCCTCTTCTTTCTCATTTCATCAAATTTTATGGTGAACTTGTATAGTTCACACTTTTAGGCTCTACCCATCCATTTTTCAATTAGAATTCTTTTTTCAATTCTAATTATAAATTAATAGTCCTTTTCACAAAAAAACTATCCATACAGTGACGGCATTTAATTCTGAAAGTTGGCTTAGGTAGCTGACCCTGTTAGTCCGTTTTTTCAAGAATAGGATAGGAGCATAACCTTTTTCCTCCGCTTAATGGATAACTATTTGTTACCAATGGAGAATTCTTTTTCATCTCAAACGGAGTGATTGGATTTGCACCAATAGAAACCATAAATTCATAACATAATTAGGTAGATGATAGATCTTCATTTTTAGAGAATAGTCAATTAAATGGCCGTCTTCCACTCTATCTATCCTAATTCATTGGTAGTAGTCGTTGATACTGGAAAAAATTTTTGCATTTCTTCAAACTCATGATCTGAACTGAACGAGTCGCACATACACCCTAGTACATGTTCCTCGACGCTGAGGACATCCTCGAAGAGCGGGAGATTTCGTAACATTTTTTATTGGCTGTCTTGCGTTTCTAATAAGTTGTTTAATGGTTGGCATGGCATGTCTATAGAATATCATTCTAGATATAATAGAGCGGGTTGGCTTAGATCGATCTTAACCTGATGGTTGATAATTATGAATGATTTCTATTCACACGGAAATTTCAAATTTTTCAAAGGAATTCGTAGATTTATAAGGAATCCCCAGTATTTTCATTTTCGACCGCTACAAGATCAACAATGCCATGAGCTTGGGCTTCTGTTGCTGACATAAAAACATCCCTTTCCATATCTTCGGATATAACCCATAAAGGTTTGCCCGTTCTTTGTACATAAACTTTTGTGAGAGTTTCGCGAAGCTTCAATAGTTCTTCTGCTTCCAGGATAAATTCCCCTGCTTGTGCCTCGTAAAAAGAACTAGCAGGTTGGTGAATCATAACCCTGATTATATTGATATAACATCATGAATGGTTCTTATATCTATATATTGCACGATTGGGTTAAAGTAAGGGGGAATCAAAATAACAATAAAAATAGAATTAAACAACCGTACGGGCATCTTTTGTACATTGCATACGGCTCTGCAATGGAATTTATTTTTCGTGATAGAAGAAATTCTATTGAAAAGAATAAATAGAACCCATCCGATCCAAATCGTTAAATGATCCATTTACCACCCTTCCTTTTGTAGTAGTAAAAAAGATACTATGATGGTTCTGTTGCTTTATCTATTTATCTCGTCTGTGGTTTAGCAATCCCAAAGTTTCTTTTTGATACGATCCAAGAAGGAGAAAATGATTTTTTTCCATTTTTTTGACTCTTTCTCTCATAACATAAAAAGAAGAAAGATACTTCTGGTGTGGAAGAATAATGGTTTGTGACGCTGAAATTGACTCTTGCTTGACACATAAATCAAATTGGGAATAACCCTTCTTTCATACTACTATCTCGATACAAAATCTCATGTTAGATATAGATAGAAAAAAATAAGGGTTTGTTCATATCGAACTCGAAGTGCCATGCTATTATTACTTATTCTTTATTTGATTCATATTAGATACAGCGAAGGCATAGTATTCTTTTTTTTTCTCAAATAAAAAAACTCATTGGCGCCAAGCGTGAGGGAATGCTAGACGTTTGGTAATTTCTCCTCCGACCAGAATGAAAGATCCCATTGAAGCGGCTAATCCCATACATATTGTATGTACATCCGGTGACACAAATTGCATAGTATCATAAATGGCTATTCCTGGTATTACCCATCCGCCTGGAGAATTTATAAACAAATAAAGATCCCTAGTATTATCTTCTATGCTGAGATATACCATGAGACCAACAAGTTGATTTGAGATCTCACTATCAACCTCTTGGCCTAAAAAAAGTAATCTTTCTCGATGAAGTCGGTTGATTAGGGCAAAATTGTATCCCTGAGGAACCGTACGTGCACCTTTGGATGCATACGGTTCGAAAGAATTGCGAAAAAAAAATCAATGTGTTGATTCCAGTCCTATTTCTTTTTTTTTTTTTACATGAGTTTTGCCCTCCTTCCCTATATTCTATAAATGTAGAATATCAAAAAGAATTTTATGAACTTATTGAACTAACTTCTCATTGATGTATTGTTTCATCGAAATTCAAATAACGATGTAATTTTCTTGTTCCTGAATGGGCCCTTTCAATTCTTTTAGGTTCTTGTTCTACTCCGGGGGAAGATTTGCCCGAATTCCATTTGCGCATATAGGTCAAATGATTCCAGTACCACTTCTTTTTTTTTTTCAATTGTTTCATACCTTTCCCCAAGATATTCAATATACTACTCCATTGGTAGGCAGTTTGAGATTAGACTTATAGTAAGTCTAAGAATATTCTATGATACAAGCGGTAATCATGTAATCATCATATATTCTACATAATAGATTCTATTAGAGTTCTATTATAGTAAGTTATATTATATTCTATTTCATTACTAATGAAGTTTATAATTTAGTAATAATTTAATTAAATTTATATTTTATTTTTAGATTCTTTATACTTTATATAATAGATAATAGTTCTTATTTATATTACTATATTTAAATTTAATTAGTATATTTACAATTTACACTCCCATTCTATTACTTTTACTCTTACCATTTCCTATTTGGTATTCTATGAACGGAGCCTGGATACTTTATTTTATCAGTCCAAGTAAACCATCAATTATTTTAATTGATAATATAGATCCCCAATAGGAATTATTGTGCTTCACGCTCCAAATTATTGATGGTTCAATCAATACAATATTGAATTGATTGGATTGGGCGAAACAGAGAATACTCGATCGGGGGAGATAACGGGGAAATACCATATTGACCTATATGTCTGACAAGTCGCACTATACGTCAACCCAAGCTGCATCTTCCTCTCCAGGACTCCGAAAAGGTACTTTTGGAACACCAATGGGCATTAAGATAAATAAAAAATGAAGTACTATACTTTACTTTAATATGGAAACGTAACAATGGTTTTATTGTCTTCATCATTTTTTCTCTTTCTTTTCTATTTTGAGATTCTATCTATATAGACTATATAAATTTTTTTTTTTTCTTTTATATCATATTTTTATATCTTAATATATATTCTATTTATTTTTCATCTTTTTTCTATTGAAAATCTTATATATATTAGATTTATATATATTATAATTATATATTATCTTAGAACTTAGAATACTTATTCTTAGAATACTTATATATAAGTATATAGATAGGACTGGAAGGTTCATAGAAGAAGACAGAATGAATAAATAAAAATTGTAACGAACGGGATCGATCGGATCAGCCGATTGTTCGAATGATTTCAAATTATAAAAAAAGTATCTATGCATTCTTTTTCCCTCAAAATCCTCCCATTGCGTATTGGTACTTATCGGGTATAGAATAAGATTTGTTTCTCTTTGTTCTTCTAAATAGAAATATTTAGAATTGTTCCCTTCTCTTTCTATTTCAAATTCTTTCTATTCTATTTCATTAAAAAGAAAAGAAGGGAATAAAAAGAAATATCAATCCTTTCCTATACAAAATCTACCGAACAGGTGAAATACACGGTCTAGTCTTTTCCAATGCGATAAAGTTACATAATGTCTATTTCTTTTTCAGAAAGGGGTATTTACATGGGTTTGCCTTGGTATCGTGTTCATACTGTTGTATTGAATGATCCCGGTCGATTACTTTCTGTCCATATAATGCATACAGCTCTAGTTTCTGGTTGGGCCGGCTCGATGGCTCTATATGAATTAGCGGTTTTTGATCCTTCTGACCCTGTTCTTGATCCGATGTGGAGACAAGGCATGTTTGTTATACCCTTCATGACTCGTTTAGGAATAACCAATTCGTGGGGAGGTTGGAGTATCTCGGGAGGAACTATAACGAATCCGGGCATTTGGAGTTATGAAGGTGTGGCAGGAGCACATATTTTGTTTT